CTATAGATATATAGATATTTGGACTAGAGTTGACAAACAACCAATACCAAGATTATTGTTTCTTGGCGTAGATTAGAAATTCAAATGGGGCGTGGCCAAGTGGTAAGGCAACGGGTTTTGGTCCCGCTATTCGGAGGTTCGAATCCTTCCGTCCCAGCGCATATCCATTTTTTATGCTTTATTATTCCGATAGAAAGAAGTGGGGGAGTAATAGGAATTCATATTAATTTTAATATCCGTGTCTGTTCTCGAATCTCCTTAACAAATGATCAAGTTCCATATCATATCATATAGAAATATGTGATAGAGTCAGTGTTTTTTCTTTGAATCGCGTTTTATTTTTATTTAGGTATTTTGTGTTTGGCTCTAATTAAAAATTGGGAATCTATGTAACGATTGAGGTAGGGGGGGATTTATCCGATCCTTTTGATTTTAGTCACTTTATGACAAGAATTTTATTTACTTTATGATTATGACAAGAGTCGATTATTGAAATATTACCCAACTCCATGTTAAAAAAATACACATCAATCATTTAATTTAATCATATAAAATGAGCAAATGTTTAGCTTATATGGTATGTATCGTTTTATTTCAATGACAATAATTTTGGGGGTTTTGTGAAAAAAGATTTGTAATCCTTTCATTATTTAAATTTAAACTGAAAGTATTTCAATTCACTGTTATAGATATTCTATAACAGTGACAACTATTCAGTCTATCTGATAGATACGAAATAGATACGAAAAACCTTCCCTATTTTTTTATTTTGATTTTCGTAGTCAGATGAAAAGAATAAAAATTCAAATCTTAACTTACATCATTTTTTTATACATTTCATGAAAAAATTGGATTTCTTTTTTCTTTTCTTTGATCTATTTGAAATTAGATCAGTGCTGAGTCGACTTATCTTCCTAGGAAGGTCAAACGGGATATTTATTGTCCAATTTTCTTCAAATTTAATAAATATAAATATTAAATAATGATGTCGAAATAGGAAACTTTTTCAATTTCAATTCAAAATATTTTGAATAAATATTTTGAATGAGTTGGAATCTTTGAAAAAGTAGGAAATCATTTAATCAATCTTATTGAGTCATTTGAAGATGCAGATTCAAAAAGTTATTCGTTTATATATTTCTTTCTATTATCTATATTATTATCTATATATTCTTATTATTTATGTATGTTATAAATATGCTCTCTTGCTAAGACTTTTTCAGAAAAATCGTTCTACATATCATAGTAGAATATTATAGAAATATAGAAGAAAAAGCCTAGATTACGATGTCTATGGACAGCTGAACTAATGACTATTCATGATTCCATGATTGAATCAATTCCATACTGGTTCCAAATTAGAGGAATGTTATGGTAAAACTTCGTTTGAAACGATGTGGTAGAAAGCAACGTGCGACTTGAAGGACACGGTCCGTTGTGGATTAAAAATCCATCATTTTCAATTTGTCTAGGAATGAGGGTGCTCTTGGCTCGACATTGTTTGTTCTGTTACACTTGAAACCTTCGTTTTTTGTTGGGTTGTAAATAGGCGACGATGGAGCTCGAGTAGAAAGGATTAATTCATTTCTCGGGGACAAGGATCTAGGGTTAATGCCAATCAATTGGAACAACTTCGTAAATATATCTTCTATATATATAGAAATAGCAAGGAATATATAGAAATAGAAAGGATCCAATTCGAATAAGTTTTCGCAAAACTTGTTGGAATTGATCAAACTTTTTGGATTCAAAGTGTATCACACGGAGAATTAACTGTCCATAGGATTCTTTGCTAGAAAGAAATCAAAAAAGGGTATGTTGCTGCCATTTTGAAAGAATTAATAAGCACCGAAGTAATGTCTAAACCCAATGATTTTAAATTAAGGATAAAGGATCTAGCAACAAGGAAACACCATTTTAATTGTCTCGAGAGTCTCACTAGCTGGATCAGACTAAAGAATCCCAATAGAATTTTAAACGAGACAAACAGAAGGGGGTAAAGACGACTCAATAAATTAAAAATTTTTCCTTTGAACTATTTGAGGAGTTATCCAACTTGAGTTATGAGTACGAATGGTTTCTTTTTCGTTTTTCAGGAAGAAAAAAAAGACTGAAATCATAGTCTAATTGATTTTATAGGCCCATTTTTCATTTAATTTATGTGAATTGCATACATAGACAAAACTTCGAATCAAATCATTTTTTCTCGAGCCGTACGAGGAGAAAACTTCCTATACGGTTCTCGGGGGGGTATTGTTCATCTACATCTATCCCAATGAGCCATCTATCGAATCGTTGCAATTGATGTTCGATCCCGAAGAGAAGGAAAAGATCTTATAAAAGTGGGCTTTTATGATCCAATGAAAAATCAAACTTATTTAAATGTTCCTGTTATTCTATATTTCCTTGAAAAGGGTGCTCAACCCACAGGAACTGTTCAGAATCTTTTAAAGAAAGCGGAACTTTTTAAGGAACTTCCGTCTAATCAAATGAAATTCAATTAAAGAAATACCGAGGGGGGGTAGCAACTTGTATATAACTTTGTCTAATTTTTCTCTACTTGGCTTGTTTTTTTGATCCCCCCCTTTATTTCTGCTGTATTCGTATTTATTTATCATTATTTCCATCGAATCCGATGGACTAGAACGACAAAACCTTAGTTTATTGATATCAAACAAATTCCGACATTTCCTTCATCAATTGTGTGGTTTTCATTGTAACTTGATTAACCAACAAGGAATCCACTTTGCTTATTCCACTTAGATTGATGAAATCCATTATGGACTAAACCGAGATATTTTTTTTTCAATTCCTCGTTTTTATTCTCCCATTTATCCTTTTTCTATCTATGTAGATTAGATATGTAGTGTCAATCCCAAACAATTTTGAAGCGTTCTTAAATTGAAATTCAAAGAATTAAAAATAAATTTCAATGCAATTTATTTTTTACACTCTATTCTTTTCTGAACATTTATATTGACAACAGTGTATCGAACAAATATAATTCATCGTAACGTAATAAGTGAACCGGGTCTATTTAGTTCTGTCCCATAGGTTTAGGTTTTTTGCTTTACTTTAATTCAAATTGAAAATGATGCTTTCTTTGATACAAGAGGTTTTTTTGATTGAAAAAAAGGTAGATAACACAAGGGGTGCTCTATCAATTTATACAATTCTGTATATTTTTTTTCTTTTATCTGAGAATTTCTTGTATTTTCATCTAATCATTTTTATTTTATGTTTCGAATCCCTTAGAAAATCTGTTTTTTTTGTAGATTTGTTAGCTCAACGCTTTGATTAGCTTGTATAATCTTCTTTCTCTTTATTTAAATTGAATTTGATTCTGATTGTATCTATACACCCTTTAAGTTGAAGTTTTGTTTAATCTCTATTCTATTTTCTTCGGGTTGCTAACTCAACGGTAGAGTACTCGGCTTTTAAGTGCGGCTAGAATCTTTTACACATTTGGATGAAGTGAGGAATTCGTCCATACCATTGGTAAAGTTTGGAAGACCACGACTGATCCTGAAAGGGAATAAATGGAAAAAACAGCATGTCGTATCAATAGAGAGTTCTTAGGATATTTCATTCTTCTCGGATCGGTACAAAATCTTGTTCGAATTCTTGGAACGGAACAAAATAAAGTTGGGTCGAATGAATAAATGGATTGAGGCCCTAGGGCTTCAATTACTTATTAGAAAGAAAAAGCAACCAGCTGCTGTTCTTAATTTGAATAATTTCCCGATCTAATTAGACGTTAAAAATAGATTAGTGCCTGATACGGGAAGGACTTCTCCCCATGAGTGGATTCTATATTTTTTTAATGAATCCTAACTATTAGCATTCTCTATTATGGAATGAAGATGTGTGTGTAAAAGAAGCAGTATATTGATAAAGAAAGTTTTTTTCCGAAATCAAAAGAGCGATTAGGTTTAAAAAATAAAAGATTTCTAACCATCTTGTTATCCTATAACATAGACGAATTAAAGGAAATGAATGGGAAAAGAGAGGGTAGAGAGTCTGTTGATAAGTTTACCTGTCTCCGAGGTATCTATTCTTACTAGAATAGCTTGTTTTGACTGTATCGCACTATGTATCATTTGATAACCCCCAAAATTCTTCTACTTTTGATTCAAATCAAATTTCAAATGGAAGAAATCCAAAGATATTTACAGTTAGAGAGATCTCAACAACACGACTTCCTATATCCACTTATTTTTCAGGAGTATATTTATGCATTTGCTCATGATCGTGGTTTCAGTAGATCGATTTTGTCGGAAAATCCAGGTTATGACAATAAATCCAGTTTATTGATTGTGAAACGGTTAATTACTCGAATGTATCAACAGAATAATTTTTCTCCGAATGATTCTAACCAAAATCCATTTTTGGGGCGCAACAAAAATTTGTATTCTCAAATCATATCAGAGGGGTTTGCTTTTATTGTGGAAATTCCCTTTTCTCTACGATTAATATCTTGTCTAGAAGGGAAAAAGAAAAAGATAGTAAAATCTCATAATTTACGATCAATTCATTCAATCTTTCCCTTTTTAGAGGACAATTTTTCACATTTAAATTTTGTATTAGATATACTAATACCCGATCTGGTCCATGTGGAAATCTTGGTTCAAACTCTTCGCTATTGGGTAAAAGATGCCTCTTCTTTGCATTTATTACGCTTCTTTCTCAATTGGAATAGTCTTATTACTCCAAAGAAAGCCAGCTCCTCTTTTTCAAAAAGAAATCAAAGATTATTCTTATTCTTATATAATTCTTATGTATGTGAATACGAATCCATTTTCGTCTTTCTATGTAACCAATCTTCTCATTTACGATCAAGACCTTTTGGAATTCTTCTTGAACGAATATATTTCTATGGAAAAATAGAACGTCTTGCGAATGTCTTTGTAAAGGTTAAGGATTTTCAGGCAAACCTACGGTTGGTCAAGGAACCTTGCATCCATTATATTAGGTATCAAAGAAAATCCATTCTGGCTTCA